TGATATTGCCATAAATGGACAAAGAAATATTTCCATTTATTTATCAAAACAGGCGTATCCTTTAAAGCCAGAATGGATTTTCCTTGATATCTAACAAAATGCATGAAGAGATCCTGAAGAAACCAGAGGCTAGTAGGAAAATCATTAGCACAGACGTCTTCTACGGAAGGCTTTATTTTTCCATAGAAATATAGTCGCTCAAAAAAGACACCGTAAACTGTTAATCGTAAATGAGAAGATTTGTTGCGGATAAAAAGTAAGATGGATTCGTATTCACAAACATGAGAATTATACAGGAACAAGAAAAATCTTGGATTAATTTTTGAAAAAATAGAAATATATTTATTTAGAAATTTGTGTGGAATAATAAGACTATTCCAATTATAATACTCGTGAAGAAAAAGACGTAATAAATACAAAGAGGAGACGTCTTTTACCCAGTAGCGAAGGGTTTGAACTAAGATTTCCAGATGAATCGGGTAGGGTATTAGTACATCGGATACATAATTTAAGTGTGGGAATTTGTCTTCTAAAAAAGGAAATATTGAATGAATTGATCGTAAATTATAATACTTTACGATTTCTGCCCCCCTTAAAGAAGAAACTAATCTTAATCTTGAGGAAAATGGAATTTCCACAACGACTGCAAACCCCTCTGATACCATTTGAGAATACAAATTCTTATTGAACCCAAAAACTTGATTTTGGTTAGAATCATTAGCGGAACTAATCAAATGATTCTGTTGATACATTCGAGTAATTAAACGTTTTACAATCAGTAAACTATATTGACTGTCATAACCCACATTTTCCAACAAATTCGATCTATTTAAACCATGATCACGAGCAAATGCATAAATATACTCCCGAAAGATAAGTGGGTATAGAAGGTCATGTTTCCAAGATCTATCTAGTTCTAAATATCCTTGAAATTCTGCCATTTTAATTATATTAGATTTGAGCCGAAAATACGACGGGATGTATTGGGTTATCAAATGATACTATAGTACGATAGAGTTAAAACAAGGTATTTTTTTAATAACTAAAACTAAATAATAATAAAAATGGATACCTCGTAAAAAGGTACGACTCATCAACAGACTCTCTATCCTCCCTTTTTTCACCCAATTGGTTTATGTTTATTCTCAGATAATAAGATGGTTAGAAATCCTTTATTTTTGCAATCCAATCGCTCTTTTGATTTTGAAAAAAAAAAATAAAAAAATTATTTATCAATATACTGCCTTCTTCATACACATTTATCTCCGCCACATAATGGAGATAACTAATAGTTAGGATTCATAAAAACTCGATAATACACTCATGGGAAAAGCCTTTTCCCGCGTCAAGCACTAATATAGTTTTAACATCTAATTAGATCAGGTAATCATTCCAAAATTAAGAACAGGGGCTCGTTACTTTATGTTTTCCTATAATTGGAACCTATAGTTAGGTTCTATCCATTTATTTACTGGACACAACTTTAAATTTCGTTTTAATTTATTTGCTTTTTAAAATTTGTAAATTTATTTTGTTACAAGCCAATAATTTAAACAAAGGTTTGGCCCTATATCCTATAGGGTAAGAATGAAATATTCTTAGAATTATCTATTGATACGACATGCTGCTTTTTCCAGTCATTCTTTTCAGGATCAGTCGCGGTCTTACAAACTCTACCGATGGTATAGACGAATCCATTGCTTCATACAAATGTGTAAAAGATGCTAGCCGCACTTAAAAGCCGAGTACTCTACCGTTGAGTTAGCAACCCGAACGAAAATAATTAGACTATATAGATACAATCGGAATCCCAATAAATAAAGAGATTTACTTGTACGGCGCAATCAATTCATAAAAAAAAAATATATATAAATTTATAATTAATTATAAACAGAGTAAAGTATAAACAGAATAAAGATGAACAGATCTGATGTAAATATAAAAAAATTTTAGATAAAAATATCTGTCGACCCGCTCTTGTCTTTTATGTTATTCCATTATTATATATTATATTTTAATCATTTTTTTTTAATAAAAAAAAAAGACTTCTTGTATCACAACACATCCAATGAACCCTTTAATTTGTTTATTTGAATAAAATAAAATCGATAGGACGGATATAAATAGATTAATTTATCCACGCTCATATTATATTTATTCGATACACTGTTGTCAATATGAATGTAGAGAAAAGAATACAATAGAAAAATAGACCAAAAAAATAATAATAAATCAAACAATTAAAATATTAAAATAAAAAACAAAAACTTAAGGATTTATGTTGGATTGGCACTACATATAGAATCTACATAGAGAATATAGACATTTAAGGTTTTAAGGGGTGTAGACGGACGAATAAATTAAATAAATGAAGTATAAAAACCCCAGGTTTATTCAATTAATATCAATCAATATAAGTAAAAAAATAAAAACTCTGTGCTTTTTTTATTTCTTCATAGAATTCCACTGAAAAAGGACCATTGACATGGAAATATACTTTTATCGTTATAAAAGACGACATTATGTAGGAGAAAAAAAGCAAAGAAAAAGATTATACAAAACTCTATACAAATCAGCCACACCCTCTGTTAACTTATATATATTATATATTTCGTTAATTGAATTTTGGTTGGTGATTAAGGATAAGTTCCGTAAAAACACCCGCCTTATTTGAAATATCATGAACAGTTCCTGTAGGCTGAGCCCCCTTTTCAAGGAAATATAGAATAACAGGAACATTTAAATAGGTTTGATTCTTTATCGGATCATAAAAACCCACTTTCCGAAGAGCTCTTCCTTCTCTTCGGGATCGAACATCAATTGCAACGATTCGATAAATGGCTCATTGGGATAGATGTAGATAACCCCCCCGAGAAACGTATAAGAAGTTTTCTCCTCGTACGGCTCAAGAAAATTCAAGTTATGTTGATGTATAAAATCAAATTTTAATGTCAAATATATCCCGAAAATCATCAAATCAATTAGACCAAGAATTTGATTTCTTTATCATCATATGATTTAAATACTTGTTTCTTATTATTTCCCCAACTAAAAAATTATTCGTATTTGTAATTTGGACTCTCATAACTCAAGTTGGATAACTCCCAAAGGAAATCTTTATACGCATTTCGTTTATTGAGCGGTCTCTAATCCCCTTTCTTTTTGTCTGTCTCCTTTCGAATTTTTATTCTTCATAGTTCTCGTTCTTGAGACGATTGAAAACGGTATTTACTTGTTCTAGGATCCTTTATCTTTCTTTGCCTTGAATCATTGGGTTTAGACATTACTTCGGCGATCGGTAACCAGTTCAGTTTCAATCAAAATGGCAGCAACATACCATTTGTTGTGATTTCTTTCGATCAACGAATCATACGAATGGTTGATTCCTATCAAATCAACCTTTGATTTGATCGAAAATGTTTTCCAAATTCCAAAAAATTTTACTTTTTAATTTGAGACTTCCTTGAATTGGATCCTTTCGATTTCTATATCGAAAATATACTTAACAAAGTTATCCCAATTTATTAATTGAAACTAACCCTAGATTCTTGCCTCCGATAAACGAATCAATACGTTCTGCTCGAGCTCCATCCTGATCCTGTAGATACAGTTTACATCACAACCCCCGCCCCACAAAAACTGAGAGTTATGGTGCAACAAACGATGTCGAGCCAAAAGCACTTTCATTCTTAATATAATTACTATATAATATAAAAATGGTGGGTGTAAGAATCCACAGCGGATCATGTCCTTCAAGTCGCACGTTGCTTTCTACCACATCGTTTTAAACGAAGTTTTACCATAACATTCCTTTAGTTTGGAACCAGTATGTAATTAATTCCATAATGGAATCATGAATAGTCATTGGTTGGGTGGGTACCTAGTAATCTATATTTTATTTTTTACTTATGACAAAGCCGCATAAAAAATAAAAATTAACCCTAGATACATATCGTTATAAATATTCAAATTTATACAAAATAAAAATTTTTAATAATTAAAATAAAAATTTTTTATAATTAAAAATAACATGAATATAAAAATAACATGAATAAAATTAAACTAAATAAGTTATTTTTGAATATGCATCTTCAAATAACTTGAAGGTGATAAGATAAATTAAACAATCTCACACTTCTTCAAGTACTAAGAACTCATAAGAAATCATCAATTTCAGAGATGGATGATAAATGAATTCTATTACATCTATGTATTATTTGAACTCGATTAAATTTGTGAAAAAGATATGATTCAGAGAAGACTCATTACGAATAAAAGTTACTTTTTTGAATAGTATATTATTCAAAAAAGTAACTTTTATTTTATTATAATTTATTATGATAAAATATAAACTACCTCGCATACAAATAATATATGTCATATATATATATTCTATGACATATATGGTTTAAGGATGCGATAATACTATGGTGGGTGTGTGAATAGATATGCTCTGGGACGGAAGGATTCGAACCTCCGAATAGCGGGACCAAAACCCGTTGCCTTACCACTTGGCCACGCCCCATTTATATTTAATACTAATAAACACTAATATTGGTACTGGTTGTTCGTCAACTTCAGTCTAAATATGTATCAAATAGATTAGCTTATTGATCGAATTTTTATATGTGTAAATATAGAATTAAACTCATGAATTTATTGATCATTACATATAATTCAATTAAGATATTATATGAAAGTATGATTTATCCTATTCACTTTTGATTTGAGAATTGAAGGTGAAGGATTTTTGATTGGTCAAGTTCAAATCAAAGAAGAGTTTTTGGTATATCTAATTTATTTTTATTCATTTACCCTTCTCTAAATAACTCAATTAAAATAAATATAATTACCCTCAAGAACAAAATGTTTGTTATGCTTAATATATTAAGTTTGATCTGGATCTGCCTTAATTCTGTCCTTTATTCAAGTAGTTTTTTCGTCGCCAAATTGCCTGAGGCCTATGCTTTTTTAAATCCAATCGTAGATTTTATGCCAGTAATACCTTTGCTATTTTTTCTCTTAGCTTTTGTTTGGCAAGCTGCTGTAAGTTTTCGGTGATTTTTTTAATTTAATACGATTTTAAATAATACTGCCCTGGACAAATTTATTATTTATTCGAAAAAAAATCTAACAATCGATAAGATCAGATAAGTCTTACGGTAGCAAAGCTCGGTTCAAATATTTAAATTCTGATATAGCTGTGATAGGTTGGGAACACCCCATTTCACTTCCTTATTCTGACCTTTTTCCATCGGAAGACTTCGTGAAGTCTTACACAATGTGTAATTGTTGGTAATTAAAAACTAAATTTTTATTAAAATAAAAAATGGAGTTTTTGAAAATTCTTTTATTTTTCTAATCTGAAAAGAACTTTAGTTTATTTCTTAGTTTGGTGGTAAAATAAACATATAAAATTATATGTAGGGTATGCAATCTAAAATAAAAATATACAAATGGAGAATCTACTCTCTTTTTTCTAAAAAAATAATCTTGGAGATTCTGTAATGCTTACTCTAAAACTATTTGTTTACACGATAGTAATATTCTTTGTCTCTTTATTCATCTTCGGATTCCTATCTAATGATCCAGGGCGAAATCCTGGACGTGAATAATAAAAAAGAAATAAGGTTTTTTTATTGCTCGATTTTTATTTTTAAATGTTCTTTAGTTTTAGCTATTTCACATTTTTAACTATTAAAATCACTTAAAAAAAAAAAAAACTCGCGAACCATTCGAAAGGAAATAAAAAATTATCGATGAAAACGGAAAGAGAGGGATTCGAACCCTCGGTACGAAAAACTCGTACAACGGATTAGCAATCCGACGCTTTAGTCCACTCAGCCATCTTTCCCTAATTGACAAAGGATAATTACTATGTTACATAAGTAAAAATAAGGCTTAAAAAAATAATTTTATTTAGTTTATTTATATATAATTTTTTTTAACAAAAATAAAAAACCTCTTTTCTTTTATTTTTTACAACAAAACATTTTCTTTACCCGGCTTGGCCTGGTCAGTACCTAGCTGGGCCGGGCCTCTTTTGTTACAACCAATCAAATTAAAAGAATTTTTTTTAATTTGAAAACACAAAAGCTTATTATTGATATTGAATATTGATATTGAAACAATCATATCATAAAAGGGACTATTTTATTTCGAGTCATAATCCAAACGTCATTTTATATCTTAATTTTTTTTAGCTTTATATTTACTCGATTTTAATAAAAATTTTAATAAAAAATAAATATAAATATTATTTAAAGTAAATTTAAATAAATAAAATAAGATATGAAAACAAGGGAACTATCAATTCTTGAACAATGCATTTTTATGTTACGGCTTAAATAGTTTTGTCAAGCTATATCCGACAAAAAAAACCTACAATCAAAAGATTTGATATTTAGTTATTGAAATGAGTCCTCCTTTCCTAATCTCATTACATACTCTCGTTAACGCTCTTATTTTCATGATTCTTTTTTGATCCTATCTTTTGATTAGAACCAAGTTTCTTGTTCGACAAAAAATCGATTTATAGACAATAATCGGATTGTAGCGGGTATAGTTTAGTGGTAAAAGTGTGATTCGTTCGATTAACCCCTTGATAGTTAAGGGGTCCTTTGAGTTGATTAATATCCCATTACGATCAAAAACTTTATCTCGTAAAAAGGATTTACTCCTTTACCTCTCAATGAAAAATTCGAGGAAGAATATACATTCTCGTGATTTGTATCCAAGAGTCAATTATAACTTGAAAAATTGGATTATGAAATAACGAAACATAATTTTTTTTTAATTGGATCAATACTTCCAATTGAATGAGTATGAGTAATGAATCCATGGATAAAGATAGAAAATTTATTTCTAATCGTAACTAAATCTTCAATTTTTATTTTTTTTATATAGGTAAAATTGAAGCAAAATAGCTATTATATTAAACAATGACTTTGGTTTACTAAAGACATCGACAAATCTTTTAGCTCGATGGAAACAGAATGCTTTTCCTAAGGATTCTATTAAAATAGAAATAGAGAACGAAGTAACTAGAAAGAGTGTTAGAATCCACTTCTTTTCTATAAGGATCATCTAGAAAGCGGGTCGTTTTGAATGCATTCAGACAGAAAAGCTGACATAGATGCTATGGGTCGAATTTTTTTAATTTTGTTCATATCTTACTCTTACATTTGGAAATTTTGCCATCTTCCATAAAGGAGCCGAATGAAACCAAAGTTTCACGTTCGGTTTTGAATTAGAGGCGTTAAGAATGATAAATAAACGTCGACTATAACCCCTAGCCTTCCAAGCTAACGATGCGGGTTCGATTCCCGCTACCCGCTTGTGCTTATTTTATCTCTTAGCTCTAGTTAATATTTCTAGCAATCTCTCTACTTTATTTTTAATATAAAAAAATAATAATAAAAAAAAAGGTGAAATGAAAAGCGTCCATTGTCTAATGGATAGGACAGAGGTCTTCTAAACCTTTGGTATAGGTTCAAATCC